AAAATAAAAATTTTTTAACATGGAATCAATTAGTTTTAACAATTCATTAATTTTAACGAAAAATATTCTATCTGCCCTTCTCGAGAAAGATAAAAATTTTTCATTATTGTAAAGGTCGATGGGGAAAATAAGACTCCCCACCACCACAATGTGAGTGAAAATATACGAAAAATAAATAAAAAATCTTGTATTTTTTTTCTGTATTCTTTTTTTTTAGAATTGAGAAAACAGAAGAATTATTCTTTTACACATCTTAGAAGATTAAGATTGAAACCTGGTCTATTTCATATTGATTAGAATAGGGACTGCCAATTGTGAATTTTATATTAACAAATTACTGAGCCAATTTTTCGAGTAAAATCCATTCCGATTATTCCAATATTTTAGGACTTATTTGTTTGTCGTACAAAAAAACTTTTTGAATTCCCGGTAGAAAGAGATTTCCCTAATGACAAAGCTTTTAACGCCGCCCAATATCCTTTCCTTTTCCAAATATTTTTACGAATACGCTTTTTTGATATAGAAGTACGTTTTTTTGGAACTGCCATTTAAAAATGAAGAAGTTACTCATTGTTATAGTTGGATGTGAAAGACATCTATTGTTCAAAACGAATTATTATTTCTTATTCATTATCTATTTTTTCTCTAAATAATATTCTCTTCATAAAAAATAAATATAGATATGTGAAAGATCTCTGTAAATTGTATCAAAAATTACTCGAAATAATAAAATTTTGATTCCAGACAATACAATATTCGTAAAACCAAAAATCTTTGGATTGGAACTCTTAATTCTCGTTCTTTATCTCTCAAATTTATATCTTTAGAATAGGCTATGTCATATAAATAAAACTTAATAAAATAAATAAATAAAGAACCTAAAAGACCTTGATTTTCATCATTCTATACTTTATTTACATGTAATAAAATACCTCAAAGGATTGTAAACTTTTGCCTAATAAAAAACTTGTTTAGTCAAACTCGAGGAAAGAATACACCTAAATTCAATTGTTAAATTCGAATAAGACTATTAATAAATCTGTTAAAGGATACGTGGTTTGATAAAAAAATATCTCAGTCATGTTTTATCATTTCCCGATAAAATAAAAAAATATCATTTTAGATTTATAATATTCTAACGTTTACTAATAAATCCTTTTGATTGAAATGGAAAACAATCAATCCCATAATGAATTAGTTAATGAGTTGAAATAAACAAACTAAAATGAAGAGTTATTATTTCATTAGACCGATGACCTTAGTTAATCCTATAATTCATATTAGCATCAAGTACCCTTTTTTGCGTAATTTTTTATCCTTGCTCTATGAATATAAATTATCGTAATAATAATTTATATTTGCATTTTCCTATTATAGTATTCGTTTTTTATATATAACTTGGTCATATCATTTGACCAATTGTAACTTCTTTTTTTGAATATTTGAACGATTTTGAAAAGCCTCAGAATAAATACTAATATCAAATTATTAAATAAGTTAGTGCATATCTTTATTTTTTATTGACTCTTTTCGAAAGAGGTAAGATCCGGTGAATCGGAAACAATTAATTAAGAATAAAAAACTTTTTTTATGGAACAGACATATCAATATGCGTGGATAATACCTTTCCTTCCACTTCCAGTTCCTATGTTAATAGGGTTGGGACTTCTTCTTTTTCCGACGGCAACAAAAAGTCTTCGTCGTATGTGGGCTTTTCAGAGCATTTTATTGTTAAGTATAGTCATGATTTTTTCCATGAATCTGTCTATTCATCAAATAAATAGCAGTTCTGTCTATCAATATGTATGGTCTTGGATTATCAATAATGATTTTTCTTTAGAATTCGGATACTTGATCGATCCACTTACTTCTATTATGTCAATATTAATAACTACTGTTGGAATTCTGGTTCTTATTTATAGTGATAATTATATGTCTCATGATCACGGATATTTGAGATTTTTTGCTTATATGAGTTTTTTCAGTACTTCCATGTTGGGATTAGTTACTAGTTCAAATTTGATACAAATTTATATTTTTTGGGAATTAGTTGGAGTATGTTCGTATTTATTAATAGGATTTTGGTTCACACGACCTGTTGCAGCAAAGGCTTGTCAAAAAGCGTTTGTAACTAATCGTGTTGGCGATTTTGGTTTATTATTAGGCATTTTAGGGTTTTATTGGATAACGGGGAGTTTCGAATTTCGTGATTTATTCCAAATATTCAATAACTTGATTTCTAATAATGAGGTCAATTTTGTATTTGTGACTTTGTGCGCTGTTCTATTATTTGCCGGTGCCATTGCTAAATCTGCACAATTTCCCCTTCATGTATGGTTACCTGATGCAATGGAAGGGCCGACCCCTATTTCGGCCCTTATACATGCTGCTACGATGGTAGCAGCGGGAATTTTTCTTGTAGCTCGACTTATGCCTCTTTTCATAGTCATACCTCACATAATGAATTTTATCTCTTTGATAGGGATAATAACAGTTTTTT